TTTCCCATTTATCAAAAAATCCCATTCTTTTCTCATTCTGCATTGAATCATATGAATCGATCTAGCAATGATGGAATTTCGATTCTGTTTACTGAATCACATGAAATTTTACCCAACTCCATATATATGGAATGTATGAAATACGTATGAACGGAGGAAAAAAGATGATTTTGGACTTAATTTTAGACTTAGTTAAATTGGAATTTCTAAGAGACAGATCCAAACGGAAAGGAATTGATAAATTCCACTTAGAATTATGGAGTTTTTTTATTTTGTCTAGAATAGAAAATTCACTTTATACCATTATTATGATATTACATATTCCAATCCGATTGGATATCAGAAAAATAAATGGATTCGGGATTTGATCCATTCACGGAGATAAAGACATAATAATCAGAAACAATATAACAATAGAAAGTTAATTTTTTGAGTACTTAACTCTTTCGTGAATTCCATTGTTCCAAAAATGATTTGCAGAGAACTCCTTTTTCTTTTTTTCGTAGAATTTTTATTTTTAGAATACGATTGAAGTGCATAAGAAGGCTTGTATTTATTAAACCCGCGCTGCTATAGCTATCTATCCATACATCGCTCTCCTTTATTGCATACTTCTACTCGGGACAGCACATGTCGTACTCTATCAAAAATCAAAATTTCTATTTTCTCTTCAATCTAATCAATCTAAATTGCAGTACGACAAGTGTCCGCCAATTCCCTATAAACGGGCATCATACACAAATAATATACCCCATAAGCTAACTGTGGAACACAACTTATGTTTGGGGTTTACATATACTAATAATTGACATTATAATTGAAATTGAGTTGAGAAGGTTTTTTTTTTTTCAATAAAAAAATCAAGACTGATTAGTTATATATCAATTTTGATTTTCTTATATCATTTATCATTAGGGAAAGACAATTTGAGATGTAAATCCAAGAGTGGTTCATGAATTTACAGTCATATAGTTAATGGTTCCAATTTGTTCTGAATTTTGGCTTTTGTAACTGAAAAAAATTCCCATTTGGTTTTTTAATAGAAAAGAGAGGTATTTAGATATTGGGTGTTTTGAGATACTATAAAATTAATTGAAGGGAAGGAGCCGGCCCCCCCCAAAAAAACAAATAACAAATAAAGGGGAATATTTTCATCTATTTGGTATCGTTTTGGCGGCATGGCCGAGCGGTAAGGTGGGGGACTGCAAATCCTTTTTCCCCAGTTCAAATCTGGGTGTCGCCTGATTAACAAAAGACAAGACTCGAAATCCCTTATTCTTTATTCTCCTTTGCTGTTATAACTCGCCGAATTTTTCCCAGCAAAACACACGTAGTCTTGAGACTTTCTTGATTGGAAACAGCTGGGGGTTCCCTTCTTTAAATTAAAGTGCCGTAACTCGTTGTATTTAGGATTCAAGGAAAGATTATAGTAGTGGAAGGGCTATCATATCAAATAAAGAGTTACCGATTTTTTTCCATTACTAATGTCGTGTCTACTGGTCGGGTCTTGAATTAGATTGGATGGATAATCGGCTTTTTTCTTTTACTTAATGATAATGAAGGACAAGAAAAATAAAGAATAGGTATCAGTATTCCTACATATATATATTAGTAGCATTCCCTTTGATACTTCAAAAGAAAAGCGTAACTGCAGTTTAATTTTTCATATTTATTGGAGTCTTTCATCAAGGGTGTTGGGTCAGAACCCCCTTTTGACTCTGCACCAGTGATTCCACTATTATTAATAAACACTAATGGAATAATTCCTTCATATTCAGAGAGATAGGGGACATAATTCACATGGATATAGTAAGTCTCGCTTGGGCTGCGTTAATGGTAGTCTTTACATTTTCCCTTTCACTCGTAATATGGGGAAGGAGTGGACTCTAGAGATACTACGAATTGAGTTGGGGAATCAAATTGTATCACTTTTTTACAGATTTTTTATAGATCGTTTTGCAAAGCATAAATAATCTTTATTAATTATTTAATATATTGAATTCATTAATTTAATTCAATTTCGAATTAAAAAATTGAATTAATAAAAGTATCTTCATTCCGAAATTGTATTGGCTTTTATTTCTGCTGTGCTTTATTGACGCGTTTGCTATCATGGCCGAAGGATTCAAAATCGATAGGATAACCCTTTTCGAATTTCGAAATCCGAAGAAGTTACCATAGAACCCTGTAAACCGCGCAATCAATTACTTCTTTGAAATGCTAAAAAAAAAGATTACTTTCTAATTTTCTATAAATTAGAAAATAATAAGAGTTGCCTCGCGATTATTTCAGATTGATTGGAATCAACAAAAATCAAATAGATAAAGGAAACAAATAGATGAAGCAAAGAAATAGAATTGAGATACTATGTACATTCCATATATTTAATTGATATTAACATTTATGAAGATCCATATACATATTGTAGATTGATCTCGATTCAGTTTGTATCTTTCTAGATTACAATAATAAAAATGGATAGTATGGTCGAACGATTCAT